CCTATCCCTTTTTATTCTCATTTTCCATCGTTTTTTATCTCAAAACAAAGATTTGGCTCAGGATTGCCCATTTTTAGTTCCAGGGTTTCGCTGAATTTGGAAGTTACCACTTAGCAGGTTTCCATACCAAGGCTCAATCCAATCAAGTCCGTAGCGTCTACCAATTTCGCCATATCCCCCTTTCCTTTGAGACAAGGATCCAGTTGTAATTCCATCCACCTCTTTCATTTATCTTGGCACTATTGAATTCATTAGGTAATGATTCCTATATTGAAAAAGTATATGCTGCTATTTTCTTTTTTTGCCCGCCCTCTATTCTATATTCTATCATTTCATCTCTATTGGATAAACCCTATTTCTATTTGTTTCAATACGAAATGATTCTATCATTGATGTATCCGCAATTCAATATGGATAGATATATCCCACATATATATATGCCTTCCCTCCTCCTTCATTTTTACAGTGCAGTTTGGAATAGTGGAACGGTCGATATTCATTCTTTTTTTTTTTCATTTCAAATTATAATTTCATTGATATATTGATATTTTATATTCATATATATGAATATGGAATTGAATTTCTATTTATATATCTAAATTATCTAGATTATCTAGATCTAAATAGTTTTATTTTCTCTTTTCTAAATAGAATCTAAAATATATAAATAATAACTAAGAATATAGAAGAAATTTCAATAATCAATAAATGAAATAAAAAAAGAAGAATCACTAGGTAATAGCTAAGATCCGATAGTTTCCTGTATTCCTATACACTATTGCTCTTATATCCGCCCGCTTAGCTCAGAGGTTAGAGCATCGCATTTGTAATGCGATGGTCATCGGTTCGATTCCGATAGCCGGCTCTTTTTCTTTATCCATTTTTTTATTTCCATGATTGAAAATCTCTACTCTCGCTTTCTCTAAATGTTGGGTCATCGATATATTATGTCATGATAACTTGCAGCTATAGCTATGAATAAAAAAGTTGACTAGAACAATTAGATCTCTACAGAAGAAATTGGAAAACGTAACCTTTGCTTGAATTTCCTATATATACAAAAAATCCGAATTCCGAATATTGAGAATATTTATTTTATTCTGTTTTGTAGGACTTTAGTAAATTGAGTTTTGCTTTGCTGATACTTTAGTTCAGTCTGAATTTATCTTTTTTTGTTAAATGAAAGTGAATTAAAAAGGAGCCTTTATATGTCTCGTTACCGAGGACCTCGTTTCAAAAAAATACGCCGGCTGGGGGCTTTACCGGGATTAACTAGTAAAAGACCCAGATCCAGAAGTGATCTTCAAACCCAACTGCGCTCTGGAAAAAAATCACAATATCGTATTCGTTTAGAAGAGAAACAGAAATTGCGTTTTCATTATGGTCTGACAGAGCGACAATTACTTAAATATGTGCATATTGCTGGAAAAGCCAAAGGGTCAACAGGCCAGGTTTTACTACAACTACTTGAGATGCGTTTGGATAACATCCTTTTTCGATTAGGTATGGCTTCGACCATTCCTGGAGCCAGACAATTAGTTAACCATAGACACATTTTAATTAATGGTGGTATAGTGGATATACCAAGTTATCGTTGCAAACCCCGAGATATTATTACTACGAAGGATAAAGAAAGATCGAAAGCTCTGATTCAAAATTCTCTTGTTTCATCCCCCCACGGGGAATTGCCAAACCATTTGACTATTGACTCCTTACAATATAAAGGATTTGTAAATCAAATAATAAATAGTAAATGGATCGGTCTGAAAATAAATGAGTTGTTGGTCGTAGAATATTATTCCCGTCAGACTTGATTCTAACGAAAATAAAAAAGCAAGGTTTCATACCAATTTTGACTCCTTTCGCTGAAGTAAATAGAGTACCTCGTGCCCTGTCTCATTCACGTATCAAAAAAGGATCGGCAATAGGATTCTTTTGATTTTTTTCAATATCAATATGATATTGATATTTTACTTTACGGATTAATTAGGGATAGAGAATTTATATTAAAAATGATATCAATTCTTATTTTCTTTGATACATTCTGGTCGGTAACGTTGATGAATGAAAAGAAACGGAGAGAGAGGGATTCGAACCCTCGGTAAACAAAAGTCTACATAGCAGTTCCAATGCTACGCCTTGAACCACTCGGCCATCTCTCCTACAGAATGTTATTCTTGACCAAAACCCGAATGAATAGCGAGTCCTTCATCTTAATTGTAGTACATGTATGACCGCCCAATGGTTCCATAAGAAGAAATTTCTTTTCCAATTTCATATTTATCAACAACAGCTTCTTTCATCAGCTAACCCATGGAATTTATGAATCGTCCGATGAATCTTTCTATTTCAATTTTATGGTGTGGCACATACACGTTATGCAAACAAAAAGGATGGTTACTTTCTTTTTTATTTGAATTTTATTTTATCATGGAATTATTATTCCATTCTTTTCCTTTTTGGATCATAACCAAATCAAAAATTCTCGAGTTATCAAAAT